TGATGGAAGGTAAGGGTCAATTTTATTGTAGAGCCGTATGCAATGCATAATGCCCGTACGGTTGTTCGATTCTATCTTTTTTCTTGTTATTCTTTTATCTTTCTTTTATCTTCCCCTCATCATGAAAAATAGAGAAACCTTTGATTATCTTATATCATCAGGGTAATGATCCATCAACCTGCTGGTTCTTTTTCTGAAGTAGCAACGGGAGAATTTATCCTGGAAGTGGGAGAACTGCTGAAACTACGTGAAACCCTGACAAGGGTTTATGTACAAAGAACGGGCAAGCCCTTATGGGTTGTATCCGAAGACATGGAAAGAGATGTTTTTATGTCAGCAACAGAGGCCCAAGCTTATGGAATTGTTGATCTTGTAGCGGTTGAATGACAATAGCCTGGATTTCACGTCAATTCTGCAATTAACCCTGTCGAGTTTAATATTAATAATATTCTATTCTTTAATATTAATATTCTATTGTATGACTTTTATTTATTATTCTATTGATTGAATATTTTATTTATTATTCTATTGAATAAAAGTAATTCATAATCATCCGGTTAGGATCGATCTAAACCAGCCCATTATGGATATGATTCAACATGCCAACGATTAAACAACTTATTAGAAATACAAGACAGCCAATTAGAAATGTCACAAAATCCCCCGCGCTTCGGGGATGCCCTCAGCGTCGAGGAACATGTACTAGGGTGTATGTGCGACTCGTTCAGATCATGAACTAGAACAAAGGAAAGAGAACAATGTTCGAATATCAATGATCAAATAGGATATAACGGAAAAACGAACTACATTTCCTATCTAAAAATCGATGATATCCCTTTTATTGTGTATGAAATTTATGGTTTCTGTTGGTGTAAATCCACTCACCTCAATTCAAGATGAGAAGCAATTCTCCATTGGTAGCAAATGGTTATCCATTAAGCGGAGAAATTCTTAGTTAACATAGACCCCTCTTGCAAGAACGGACTAACAGGGTCAGCTACCCAGCCAACCTTCATAATTAAATACCGTTACTGTATAGGTAGAGCTCGTTGTGAAAGACCTATTACTGGATAATTCATGGGTAGAGCCGAAGAATGTGAACTATACAAGTTAGCAATAACATTGATTAAATGAAGTAAAGGCTCCGGTGTATAGAGAAGACCTCACCGTTTAAGAAGTAACCATAGAAACGATGGAATCCACTATTTATTTATCATTACTTTTCTTTTTTAATACCTAGTATAGTACAATTTCGTATTTCGAGGTGAAATGCCTAGAAAAAAGAAAAATTGTGGTTGGGAAGGTTATAGTAGCCAAAGCCATTGGAATTATTAGTTTATACATTGGAAAAATCCGTTTTGTTATTAATATACTAGGAAAGGGGCAAAAGAATAACTGAAAGAAAGGAAATCTATTAGTTATTCGTTAAAGTTTCATTTATTCAATGACCAGAATTAGACGGGGATATATCGCTCGGAGACGTAGAACAAAAATTCGTTTATTTGCATCAAGCTTTCGGGGGGCTCATTCAAGACTTACTCGAACTATTACTCAACAAAAAATAAGAGCTTTGGTTTCGGCTCATCGGGATAGGGATAGGCAAAAAATAAATTTTCGTCGTTTGTGGATCACTCGAATAAATGCAGCAATTCGCGAAAGGGGGGTATGCTATAGTTATAGTAGATTAATAAATGATCTGTACAAGAGCCAGTTGCGTCTTAATCGTAAAATACTTGCACAAATAGCTATATCAAATAGGAATTGTCTTTATATGATTTCCAATGAGATCATAAAAGAAGTAAGTTGGAAGGAATCCACCGGTTAAACGGAGTTGCCCGGAGAATGAACTCCGGGAAGGTCGAATAAAAATGAATAGAATATGATAAAATATGAGAAAGTAGTCAAAATAAAGTAGTCAAAATAAATATGAATCAACACGTTCAATAAAAAAATTTATTCTTCCCAGATTATTCTTTTTTTTCTTACGACACGAGAATTCAATCCGGATTCTTGGATTTTTCCAACAAAATCTCAATCCGCGTTTGAGTTCGGTGGGGATTTGAATTCAAGTGAATAAAGAGTAAACCTATCTTTTTCTGGCTCTAAGACTAGGAGTTCTAGTGGTCGACTCGGTTCTTTCAAATTGTTTCTCATTATTAAGAAAAGGTAACAAAGATAAAATACGAGCTTGTTTTATAGCAATAGTAATTAATCGTTGTTGTTTCAAGGTCAATCTATTTACTCGTCTAGATAATATTTTTCCCTGTTCACTAATAAATCGACTAATTAAACTCATGTTTTTATAATCAATTCGATCCCCCGATTGGATCGGGGGCAAACGCTTACGAAAAGATCGCTTGGATTTAAGAAAAGTTCGCTTGGATTTATCCATGGTTTGGTTAGTTTATTTCTTATCCCTAAAATCCTATTTCAGCCGGATCTCTAATTAGAATAAATAAATAGGATTTGGTTTGTTTATAATTATCTTTAACTATGTTAA